AGAAGCTGATATAGAAGAAGCTGATATAGAAGAAGAAACAACTTTCGGGACTAAACAGGAAGAAGAGGAATTCAAAGAAAAACTTAAAAATAAAAAGAAAGACCCCTTCTGGTTTGAAAAACCTCTTGTGACTCTTCTTTTTGACTATAAACGATGGAATCGTCCATTGCGATATAGGAATATGAAAGAGGAAGATGAAAAACGTAAAAAGAAAGAGGAAGATGAAAAACGTAAAAAGAAAGAGGAAGATGAAAAACGTAAAAAGAAAGATAAAAAAATTTTGAGAATTCTTATTTTGAGAGCTCGTCTGGACGAGGAACTTGAAAAACGTAAAAAGGCAGAGAAAAAAATGAAAGAGAAAACATTTTTTAGAACTATTATAGAACAACCCCCGGATTATGACTTCGGGGCATCCACGTACAATCCACAAAATAAAACTAAATTAATAATGTCGCGTATGCGCGAAGCTACTCTGCGGTGGATTAACCATTGTGATTATGAGTGGTGGATTGACCATTGTGATTCTGAAGAGAACAAGAAATAAAGGGAAGTTCAAATTTTGTTAACTAAAAAAAAAAGGGGGGGTTGAAGATCGACTGCAGTTACTAATTCATGATCTGGCATGCACAGAATGAAAACTTCAAATTTTTTTATTTACTATATATTTTATATAGTAAATAAAAAAAAATTGATACATAAAATAAATACAAGAAGAGATAAAAAGAAATTCGTCCGCGCCCTATATATTTTATCCCCTCTCCTACAAAGAAACTTGTAACACCAATTCCATTAGTAATTCCATCAATTACTTGTCGATCAAAAAAGGAAATTAGTTCAGCTAACCCTCTTATACCCCTAGTTAAGGTTGTTGAATAAAAACTGTCAATGTAACCACGATTATATGACCAATTATATATCACATTTATTATTTGTTCCCAGAAACTTCTCTTAGGACCTATTTTTAGAAATGAATTAATTAAGTCTAAATTTTGAAAAGTTGAAAAAACAGGCTTATATAAGAGAGACGCTATAAATATTCCGAAAGACGCGATAGTTACCGAAAAAATCATATTTGTAAAAAAATCATACCAATCCACAGAATTACTCGAGTTTGAATGTAAAAGATTTATCGACGGAGTTAACCATTTGGATAATACATCAAAATATATGCCCCCTTGATCAGGAGCAAAAGGAATTCCTATAAATCCGATGAATAAAGTAAATAATACCAATACAAGAAGTGGCAATAGCATAGTATTATCTGATTCATGGGGGTACTGGGAAAGCTTTTTATTGGAAAAATGAGTAATAGTAATAAGGGATCGCATTTTATTTCTTACATTAGCATCAATTGCATACGTTTTTTTTGAAAAAAGCAAAGCACTTTCCTTATTATTGATTGATGATAAAACAAAATTTTGTTTTATCGCTTTCGACCCTTCTTTGCCCCATATAGAGATTGAATAGCCCAAGCTATTTTGTTTGCCACTGAAATTTTGCAAATGGACATTTAAATGCCCTTCAAAAGTAAGTAAATATATTCGAAACATATAAAATGCAGTTAATCCTGCTGTGAAACAAGCTATTATCGCGAAAATGGGTGAATACAACCAACTATCATTAAGAATAATGTCTTTGGACCAAAAACAAGCAAGAGGTGGAATACCGCAAATGGAAAGTGTACCTAATAAAAAGGTAGTTTTTGTAATTGGCACATATTTTGTTAAGCCTCCCATAAGAGCCATATTCTGACTTTTATCTGGCGAATATCCAATAATGGTTTCCATTGAGTGAATAATCGATCCGGATCCTAAAAATAATAATGCTTTCGAATAGGCATGCGTAATTAAATGAAATAAAGCAGCTCGATAAGATCCCATACCTAAAGCTAACATAGTATAACCCAATTGAGACATTGTAGAATAGGCTAAACTTTTCTTAATATCTTTTTGAGCAAGAGCCAAAGTGGCTCCGAATAGTATTGTTATTATACCTACCAAAGAAATCAAATTCATTACGTAAGGTAGAGTGGTAAAAAGAGGAAGAAATCGAGCTACAAGAAAAATTCCCGCTGCTACCATAGTAGCAGCGTGGATAAGAGCTGAAATAGGAGTAGGCCCTTCCATAGCATCGGGTAACCATACATGAAGGGGGAATTGTGCCGATTTCGCAACTGCACCGACGAATAATAGGGAGGCACACAAAGTAAGAAATTCGGAATTGACTCCATCATTAGCAATTAAGTTATTGGTTATTTCGAACAAATCCCGAAATTCGAAACTACCCGTTATAAAATAAAAACCTAGGATTCCTAATAATAAACCAAAATCCCCTACACGATTAGTTACAAAGGCTTTTTGGCAAGCATTTGCCGCAATTGGTCGTGTGAACCAAAACCCTATTAATAAATAGGAACACATTCCAACCAATTCCCAAAAAATATAAATTTGTATCAAATTGGAACTAGTAACTAATCCCAACATGGAAGCATTGGAAAAACTCATATAAGCAAAAAATCTCAAATAGCCTTGATCATGAGACATATAATTGTCACTATAAATAAGAACCATTATTCCAACAGTAGTAATTAATATTAACATAATGGACGTAAGTGGATCGATCAAGTAACCAAATTCTAAAGAAAAATCATTATGGATAGTCCAGGACCATACGTATTGATATATAAAACTGCCATTCATTTGTTGAATAGACAGATCGGCTGAAAAAATCATAATGATACTTAGTAATAAAATACTAGGAAAGGCCCATATACGACGAAGACTTTTTGCTGCTGTAGGGACAACGAGAAGTCCGATTCCTATTGCTATAGGAACTGGAAGTGGAACCCAAGGTATGATCCATGCATATTGAGATGTATATGCCATAAGAAATTTTTTTTTTTTTTTTTTTTTTTTTTATTGTTTCCAATTCACCAGTTTTTATCTCTTTCGGAAAGAGAAAGTAATAAAAAAAAATCAAGATATCAAAGAGTTCAAATATAATTTGAAATTGTAATCATTATGATTTTTTATTCTTTCAAAAGATAAATATTTCAACTATTCAAATCAAGAAGTTACTATTGGTCAAATGATAAGATAAAGTCATTGGAAAAAATTACTAGTTAGTGATTAACTAAGATATTTAGAAAAATAGAAAATATAAGATTATAAACCATTCCATTATTATGATTACGAAAATTTATATCTCTAAAAATATCTATAGAATAGGGAAAAATAATTATATCAAAAAGTAAAATGAAAGTATTTGATTCTAGTATGAATCATAATATCCGCCAAGAACTTAACCAGATAAACAGAAAAAACTTTATTATTTTAATAAAATTATCCGGAATCATTAACTAATTAGTTGTGGAACTCATTGAGTTGCTTACGCTCCTTCCAACCAATCAAATAAATTTTGTTTATGGGAACTCTAGGAGATCTGTCATTTTGTTATCCTTGACCTCAGTTCTAATATAACTGAAATAAGAAAGTACGAAAAATGTTCTTTATTTTCAAGTCAGGTATCTCTTAACCAATTAACTACTAACTCATTCTAATTTTAGAATTTTTTTTAGGTATACTTTCTTAATCAATTAGAATTACTAGAAATCAATTTTAAATTACAATAGATTTTGTAAAAAGTAGGTAAGGGTTCTGAAACTTTTCGATTAATTTTTTAAAATTAAATGTAACACGACGAGAATATCCGGAGATTCAAAATTAAAACCTTTTTGATTCTTTTATTATTAAAAAAAGCAATTCAATTTTTATAGCAGTAGAACCCGCTGAAACAGATCCGAATAAAGAGCCATAATATAATTTATATTTCGAATTTTGAACAATAGATGTCTTTCACATTTAACTATAATAAAGAGTAACCTCTTCATTTTTGAATGGCAGTTCCAAAGAAACGCACTTCTCTGTCAAAAAAGCGTATTCGTAAAAACATTTGGAAAAAAAAAGCGTATTGGGCGGCGGTAAAAGCATTTTCATTAGCAAAATCTATTTCTACCGGGAAGTCAAAAAGTTTTTTTTGCGCGACAAACAAGTAATAAAGTTTTAGAATAATCTAAATTGATATGAGTCGATGAATTGGCTAATTGAATTTAACAATTTAGTAAGAGGAATCTTACTCATTAACTAATATTCTTATTTTGAACTGATCAATAGAAAATTTTATTTGATTTTGTGATATGTGATATGTAGAATAAAAATTTTTAAGTCCAAGATACGGGGGTTTTATCTCTATGTAGGTTTTTGCAGGATGGGGATTATAATCTTCCCCATCGATTTTCAAAAAAAATAAAATTTGAGTTCTCCGCTTGGATTGAGAACAGACCTTTCTAGTTCCAATTGTTACATTCCAGAAGAGCTTAACTTAAACTGCACGAAAAACCATGACATTGTTAAAACAAAACTATCACCATTCCATAACTAAAGATTCTTCAACGTTCAAATCTAAATTCTTTTTTACTTTTTCAAGAATATTGCATTGAATTGGCTCTTTCAATCTCGACGATTGAATGTGGATGAGCTATTATAATTTCGATCACGCCGCTATGGTGAAATCGGTAGACACGCTGCTCTTAGGAAGCAGTGCTAGAGCATCTCGGTTCGAGTCCGAGTGGCGGCATCTTCGAAAAGAAATAGAATAAATCCTATAATGAATTCAATTCCAAATTTACATTCTATCGTTGAAAGACCTTTTTTTGGTTAGGATTTCTTTTTATGATATTTTTGACTTTAGAACATATATTAACTCACATCTCTTTTTCGATTATTTCTATTTTAATTACAATTTATTTGGTGACCTTATTAGTCCATGAAATGGTAGGATTGTTTAATTCGTCAGAAAAAGGACTGATAGTTACCCTTTTCTGTATAACAGGAATTTTAGCTATTCGTTGGGTTTATTCTGGGCATTTCCCTTTAAGTAATTTATTTGAATCATTAATGTTCCTTTCATGGAGTTTTTCCATTATTCATATGGTTCCCTATTTTACGAACCAAAAAAATCATTTAAGTGCAATAACCGCACCAAGTGCTATTTTTACCCAAGGCTTTGCTACTTCAGGTCTTTTAACTGAAATGCATCAATCCACAAAATTAGTACCCGCTCTCCAATCACAGTGGTTAATGATGCACGTAAGTATGATGGTATTGAGCTACGCAGCCCTTCTATGTGGCTCATTATTATCAATAGCTCTTATAGTAATTACATTTCGAAAAAATGTAAAAATATTTGGTAAAAACAAAAATATCTTAATTGGTCCATTTTCCTTTGGCGTGATTCAATATGTGAATGAAATAAACAATGTTTTACGAAACACTTTTTTTATTTCATTTAGAAATTATCATAGGTATCAATTGATTCAACAATTGGATTGTTGGAGTTGTCGTGTCATTAGTCTAGGGTTTATCTTTTTAACCATCGGTATTCTTTCAGGAGCAGTATGGGCTAATGAGGCATGGGGATCATATTGGAATTGGGATCCCAAGGAAACTTGGGCATTTATTACTTGGACTATATTCGCAATTTATTTACATACTCGAACAAATAAAAATTTGCAAGGCGTAAATTCTGCAATTGTAGCTTCTATGGGATTTCTTATAATTTGGATATGCTATTTTGGGGTAAATCTATTAGGAATAGGGTTACATAGTTATGGTTCATTCACACTAACCTCTAATTGAAGAAAAGATCTTACGAGTACAATACATAACATAGGAATCTCGTTTATAACGAGAGTTCGTAGGAGTTTTTGAGAACCATAAACATAAAATAGTTATTCACAAGGTTCTCAAAAACTCCTAATTATCTAATTAAAATAAAAAATTTTATTAGAATTTTCTTATTATCTTATTGTGTGTGTTTTTTTATTAAATTTATTTTGCATTTTTTATTTTATTGTATGTATTATTGATGAAAACTATCTATAAAAATAATTAGATAAAATAGCTTCTACCTTGTCAACTGATAGTGCAAAAACAAAATCCGGATAAATACCAATACCTATTACGGGTAGAAGGATACAGATCGAAACAAATAATTCTCGTGGTCCAGAATCTAATAAATTTGATATTGGAACATTAAATTGCTTGTATCCATAGAAAATCTGGCGTAACATCGATAATAAATAAATAGGAGTTAATATCATTCCAATTGCCGTTACAAACGTAATTAAGATTTTTGGCATTAAAAAGAATTTTTGACTAGTTATTATACTAAAAAATACTATCAATTCCGCAACAAAACCGCTCATTCCTGGCAATGCAAGAGAAGCCATTGAGAAACTACTGAACAGTGTAAAAATTTTTGGCATCGGGATAGCTATTCCCCCCATTTCGTCGAGATAAACAAGACGTATTCTATCGTAACTCGTTCCTGCTAAGAAAAAAAGTGCAGCACCGATAAATCCATGAGAAATCATTTGCAAAATGGCCCCGTTGAGTCCCGTATCCGTTATGGAACTAATTCCTATAATTGTGAAACCCATATGAGATACGGAAGAATAGGCAATTCTTTTTTTTAAATTACGTTGACCGGGAGATGTTGAAGCTGCATAGATTATTTGAAAAATGCCCATTATGATCAACCAGGGAGAAAATAAAGAATGCGCGTGGGGTAATAATTCCATATTGATCCGAACCAATCCATACGCTCCCATTTTTAATAAGATTCCGGCTAAAAGCATACAGGTACTGTAATGTGCTTCTCCATGGGTATTCGGTAACCATGTATGTAGGGGTATGATCGGCAGTTTGACAGCATAAGCAATAAAAAATCCAAAATAGAATATGATTTCTAATGCTATAGGATAGGATTGATTGGCTGAGGTTTCAAAATTTAATGTTGGTTCATTGGAACCATATAAACCCATACCTGGAACTCCCATTAAGAGAAAAATCGAGCCTCCTGCCGTGTACAAAATAAACTTTGTAGCTGAGTACAAACGTTTCTTCCCTCCCCACATGGCTAGAAGTAGGTAGACAGGAATTAATTCTAACTCCCACATGATGAAAAAAAGTAAAAGATCTCGAGAAGAAAATGATCCTATTTGACCACTGTACATTGCTAACATCAGGAAATGGAACAATCGCGAATCCCGAGTAACTGGCCAAGCCGCTAAAGTAGCTAAAGTAGTAATGAATCCTGTCAGTAAAATGGGTCCTATGGAAAGTCCATCGATTCCGAGTCTCCAGTGAAAATCAAAAAAATTAATCCATTTGAAATCCTGTTCCAATTGGATTAATGGATCGTCCAATTTAAAATGATAAGAAAATGCATAGGTGGTTAAAAGGAGTTCTAATAAACAAATAGAAATAGTATACCACCTGATTACCTTATTGCCCCTATGGGGCAAAAATAAAATTGAGGAACCCGCCAATATCGGAAAAATAACAATTATTGTTAACCAAGGAAAAGAATTCGTGGTAAAGACAAGATACGCTTTGGCCAGAAAACCCCGTACCTCTAAAATCATTATATATCGTTTTTGAGAGTACGGGGTTTTGTCGGTAAAGAGAAATCAAATGGGTGTAAGTGGAGTTTTTTGCAACGTATCAATAAGTCAATAAGCTAGCCCCATACTGCGGGTTGTCTCATGCCATAAATAAACCCGTACACTCAAGAAATCTGTTGGACAGGCGGATTCACACCTTTTACAACCTACACAGTCCTCTGTTCTTGGGGCCGAAGCAATTTGCTTAGCTTTACATCCGTCCCAGGGTATCATTTCTAATACATCTGTGGGGCAGGCTCGTACACATTGAGTACACCCTATACATGTATCATAAATCTTTACTGAATGTGACATTGGATCTATAAAATTTTTGAACGTCATAAATTTTCGATCTAGTAAATTAGTAAATGAGTCATAGATTTATACACCAGACGAATCAATGATTTAGATTTACCAGAACTTGTTTGTAATCAATCTACTTCTGGATCTGCTCATGAGAGAAGGCCAAGATACTTTGATTTCTTACGTTTTAGCAAAAACGGTCATAGGTTTCTGGTTTATACCGCACATGTTAATTTGAATTAGTGAATATTCCTTATTTTTTATTTATATGTAAATACCTATGATTACCACTATTTATTGCTCATTACTATTTATTTAGCAAATTCGATTGATTGATACGAGTTGATTTTATGTTACGATGAATTGATGAAACAATAGCTAAGCCAATAGCTGCTTCAGCGGCTGCAATAGCTATAACAAAAATCGAGAAAATGTCTCCTTTTAATTGGCGACTATCAAATAAATCAGAAAATGTTACGAAATTCATATTAACCGCATTCAGTATAAGCTCAAGACACATAAGTGCTCTTACCATATTTCGACTTGTAATCAATCCATAGATGCCGATGGATAATAAATAGGCACTTAAAACAAGTACATGTTCGAGCATCATTGAACTACTCCTCATCAATTCAATCTCGATTCATTTCAATATGAACAATAATTCAATCGATTCGATTGACTAGAATATAACAAGTCCATAATAAAGAAAAGTATTGGTAATAGATCGAACTAAAACATTGACCTTTTAATACATGAAGAATCTTAAAATAAAAATGGAATTGAAGGAAAATAGAGGAGATAAGACAGAACAACTGAAGTCCTTTTTTCGTATTTATTACTTTACTGACGAGCCATAGCAATTGCACCGATCAAGGCAACTAAAAGAATTATAGAAATAAGTTCAAATGGAAGAAAGAAATCTGTTGATAAATGAATTCCAATTTGTTGACCATTATTTATCAAATCTTGCTCTATAATTTGGTTTGATCTTGTGGTCCAAATAATACCGTACCATGACGTATCTGAGATAGTAGTAATTAGTGAAACTAAAATACTTGTACAAACCAGTGAAGTGATCCCATCTCCAACGGTCCAAAGATGGAAATCGTTATAATATTCTGAGCCATTCATGAACATAACAGCAAATACAATTAAGACATTTATGGCACCCACATAAATAAGAAGTTGTGCAGCAGCTACAAAATGGGAGTTCGATAGAATATGAAATAAGGATATACACGCAAGAACCAATCCCAATGAAAAGGCAGAATAAATTGGATTGGTAAATAATACTACTCCTAAACCGCCGACTATAAGACCCAACCCTAAAAATACTAAAAGAAAATCATGTATTGGCGCAGGTAAATCCATTATATGTAAAATAGGAGAGAATTAAATTCGAAATGTTTCATGACCTTATTGACCAGACCAGGAAAAAAGACATTACCCTATTTTTTTTTTACGTTCTTAATAGAAATTGAATTAAATACGATACTATAAGGGGTGTTGGTTGCTGTAGATATACTTATTAATTTTAATTGCATCCCGTTTCTCTATACGAAAAAGGGCCGTTCTGAATTGAATTTATCGATTTTATATATTCTATATATTTTTTTTTATAAAAAAAAAATACAAATATAGAATATTTTTTCCGATTTTGAAATCATCACAGAACAGATATATGAATATATTTTCTTTTCAATACAAAGCACGTCATGAGTCTCACTAATCTTTGATTAGCATTCTGAGTTATTGACTAAGCAAAATGAAAGAAGTTTCGTTCCTTTAGAGCAAAACAGAATTTTAAGAAGTGGTAATTGTTATTGAATCGAGAGTTTTACCCGTGGTTTTTTATTGGAGTTGAATTCATAATTGTTTGGATTGTGTAATCTCCAATTATTGACATAGGTAACCGACCCAAAGCAATTTGATTATAATTCAATTCGTGACGATTATAAGTAGAAAGTTCATACTCTTCAGTCATTGATAAACAGTTTGTTGGACAATACTCGACGCAGTTACCACAAAATATACAGATTCCGAAATCAATACTGTAATTAAGCAATCGTTTCTTTCGAATATCAGTTTCCAATTTCCAATCAACAACGGGTAGATCGATAGGGCATACACGAACACATACTTCACAAGCAATACATTTATCAAATTCAAAATGTATTCGACCGCGGAAACGTTCCGATGTGATCAATTTTTCATAAGGATATTGAATAGTTATAGGTAAACGATTTGCGTGGGATAAGGTAATCATAAAACTTTGACCAATATACCTTGCTGCTCGGACTGTTTGTTGACCATAATTCAAGAACCCGGTTACCATAGGGAACATATCGTGAATATCTATAAATAATTTAATGTTTCTTTCTCTTGGTTTAGAAAAGTTTTGAATTGAAAATATCCTATGTCTTCACAGTGAAAGCAGTTGAGAAGAAGTTGTCAATAATAGATTACCTAAAGAAACAGGTAAAAGAAATTTCCACCCAAGATTCAATAGTTGGTCCATTCTCATCCTAGGTAAAGTCCACCTTGTTGTGATAGGAATGAATAAGAACAAAAAAGCTTTAGCTAATGTAATAAAGAGACCTATTGTCGTTTCAAAGACTCCGCGCACTTCATTAATTCCCCAAAGATCTGGCATAAATATGTACGGAATAGAGAGATTCCAACCGCCCAAGTAAAGAACTGTTACAAATAATGAAGAAACTAATAGGTTTAGATAGGAAGTAACATAAAATAAACCAAATTTTATACCGGAATATTCGGTTTGATAACCCGCAACTAATTCTTCTTCTGCTTCTGGTAAATCAAAAGGTAATCTCTCACATTCTGCTAGGGAAGAAATTAGAAAAACCATAAACCCTATAGGTTGACGCCATAGATTCCACCCCCAAAAACCATATTTTGACTGCGCCTCGACTATATCAACTGTACTTGAACTGTTAGATAATCATAGTCGATGATAACATCACTGGTCTCATCGCTATTGCAAAACCGTACATGAGACTTTGGCTTCATACGGCTCCCCCATGGCCACAAATAAATATAAGGACTGAATTTTTTCGATATGTTTTGTTTGTAGAGTAGATCGGGTAAAGATACATCGGAGAGTCCAAAATTAGACCAATGCAATTCTGTCTGCTATAAATATATAAATAACAAAAAAGCGCTTCTGAATTGATCTTATCCTTTAGAATTTAAATTGGTCTTTGTTCAGTAATAACTCAATCCTTAAATAAAATACTCATAAAAAATTCAACTTATATCTTTTAATTACGAAAAAAATTCGACATTCTATTAGTTCTTGTATCATGATAAGAATTCTATCTGTATTAATACGGATAAATAAATAATTTTTTTTTTTTTCATTGGAAATGCACTCCATTTCTTTCGTTCTTATTCTTCTTTCTCAAAGAAATCTAAAGAAAATAAAGGATTACTTCGTTCCTGATAGTACTTTCTTTAATCAGTGGATAGGAGCATACTCTGGATCGGGATCGTGGGGAAGTACTGCTCGATTGTTTCTACTAACTTAAAGCCCCCTTAGGATTCCTTTTTTGCGGAAATACCCTTTAAGGATAACTTACATTATCTCCATTACAAATCCTTTGTGTACCTTGGTATTCCTAACCGTCCACTAATTTTTTCTCGACCCCCGGTATGGTACTACAAACAATAGTAAAAAAAAAAGACTCCATACAGGTTAATCGTTTATACCCGCTTCAAACTACGGTGAATAATTCACCAATTCTGGGGATTCTGTTGCTTATATTTACTTTTTAAAAATTCTTGTACCTAGGGAATGAGACTCAAATTTTTACTGCCAATTTATAAGCTGTTTTGTTTCACTCATATTACTATCTGGTTTAGTTCATCGCTCTGAATGATGAATACAAAATAAATATTTTTATTCAATAGGTTCAATCTTTTTCCTAGAATGAAAAAAAAATAGGTAAAGTAAAAAAGAGCGAATGTTCTAACGAATCGCACGTAGAGAAATTGATAAAACACATGGAGTTAATGGTATTTCATAACTAATCGATTGAGCAGCAGCTCGGAGACCACCTAAAAAGGAATATTTATTATTCGATCCATATCCTGACATAAGAAGTCCAATAGGGGCAATACTTGAAATTGCAATCCATAAAAAAACACCGATACTGAGATCGGCTAGAACAAGGTGATAGCCAAAAGGAATTACTGAATAACTTAGTAAAATGGATATAACCGCTATAGAAGGTCCGATACTGAATAAACGAATATCCCCTCTAGAGGGAAGAAGATCCTCCTTGAAAAGTAGTTTAGTCCCATCTGCTAGAGCTTGAAGAATTCCCCAAGGCCCTGCGTATTCGGGTCCAATACGTTGTTGTATCCCCGCAGATATTTGTCTTTCTAACCACACAATAACTAGTACCCCTATTAGGATTCCCGATAAAGGAGTAAAAATAGGAACAAGCAGCCCTATGAGTCCATAAACCTCTTTTAAGGATTCCGATCTGGAAAAAGAATTGATAGCTTGTTGTACTTTTGTCGTATCAATTATCATTTCAACGATCAACTTCTCCCATAATGATATCTATACTACCTAGTATTGTCATAATATCAGCCAATTTCATTCTTTTAACTAGCTGAGGAAGAATTTGCAAATTGATAAACCCTGGCGGACGAATTTTCCATCTCCAAGGAAAAACACTCTGATCTCCTATCAGAAAAATTCCCAATTCTCCCTTCGGGGCTTCTACTCTCACATAAAGTTCTTGTTTCGACAATTCAAAAGTGGGGGAAGGTTTTTTACTAATGAATCGATAATCAAAATCATTCCATTCGTAATCCCTTGCTCTATCAAAACGCCGTACCTCTAAATTCTCATAAGGCCCCCCCGGAATTCGTTCCAGAGCTTGTTGAATAATTTTTATAGATTCCGTCATTTCACTAATTCGGACTAAATAACGAGCTAATGAATCTCCTTCTTTTTGCCATTGTACTTCCCAATCAAATTCGTCATAACACTCATAATGATCAACTTTACGAAGATCCCATGGAATTCCGGAAGCTCGTAGCATGGGTCCGGATAAGCCCCAATTTATTGCTTCTTCTCCACTAATAAAGCCCACTCCTTCAACTCGTTCCAAAAATATAGGATTCTGCGTAATAAGATTTTGATATTCAATAATCCCTGTTAGAAAATAATCACAGAAATCCAAACATTTATCGATCCAGCCATGAGGTAGATCGGCAGCTACTCCCCCGATACGGAAAAAATTGTGCATCATTCGCATGCCGGTGGCAGCTTCGAATAGATCATATATCAACTCTCTCTCTCGAAAAATATAGAAGAAAGGGGTCTGCGCACCGATATCCGCCATAAAAGGGCCAAGCCATAACAAATGAGAAGCTATACGGCTCAATTCCAGCATAATGACTCTAATATAGCTGGCTCTTTTAGGTACTTGAATATTTCCCAACTGTTCCGGTGCATTTACCGTTATTGCCTCTGTAAACATAGTAGCTAAATAATCCCAACGTGTTACATAAGGCAGATATTGTATAATGGTTCGATTTTCTGCAATTTTTTCCATTCCTCTGTGTAAATAACCCAATACGGGTTCACAGTCAATAACATCTTCGCCATCAAGAGTAACAATGAGTCGAAGAACACCATGCATTGATGGGTGGTGAGGACCCATATTGACTATCATGAGATCTTGTCTTGTAGTTGGTACAGTCATATATTTTTCTCCGATTCATTATTCCATTAATTGCTGAAAACGAAGTTCATCAAAATGAATAAAATAATCTAATATAAATATAATAAATCAAATAATTTAAAACGAATTTAAAATGAACTTAACGAGTTTTTGGCTCGCGAATATCCAATAGATTTATTAATTCTTTATAACGTACTCTATTTTTCTTTGACAAATAGGCCAGTAGCCGTTGACGTTTTCCCAGAATTTTCTGAAGACCTCTCTGGGATAAATAATCTTTTCTGTGCAATTCTAAATGTGAAGTAAGTCTGCGTAGCCTGTTGGTGAAACTGAATATTTGAAATTCAACAGACCCCCTATTTTCCTCTTTTTCTTCTTGCGAAATAACCGAGATGAATGAATTTTTTACCATAATTCTTTGCCCCTCCCTGTGTTTTTTATTTATTTTTTTTACAAATATGGATTTTAGCGATCTGTAATAATAATTCATTTTAATTTGTTATACACAATAAATATAAATTAATCTGGATTTATTCATATACTTCTTTTTTTTTTATTAAATTAATAAATCCAATTTTTCAATTTTCGAATATAAATACAAAAAGAGGATAGATGCTCAATTTTGCACCCCAAAATTTGGATCTAAGATGAGAGGATTCCCCCAATTCATTTCTGATCTGATAAAATCATTGAATCAGTATCATGTACCATAATGTAACAAGTGTTACATTATGGTACATGATCCATAAGAAGTGTATCATCAACTACGCGGATACATGTGTATTCTTAACATACTGAAACGACTACCATTATAGGTATCAAACCAATAGCGATTCATGCAAGCTAAATCTTCTAATCGATAATTTGGCCAAAGAAACAATTTTAACTTCATCAAATTTTTTGTATCTTTATCAAGATGCCGTCCTTTATTAAAAAATGGGACACAGTTACTTTCATTGTTACCATTGCAAAATACTGTATTTCTATCCCCAACATTTACATTCTTCGAATTTAAACAAATTCGAATTCTCAATTCTCTACGACGTTTAGGAGATAAAATATTTTCAAGAACAAGCCAATCATAATGATTTTTGTCTTTATTCCTAAAAAACCTTTGATGTCGTGCAATGGATTTATCAAGACCCCACCTAGTAACATTTCGTTTTTTCTTATTTCTTTTTTCCCAATTTCTTTTTATCTTATCAACATTGCTTTTTTCTTGGTATCCTCGATTAGTTTGGTACTTATTTTTATGTATCAGTGAAATAGCTAGGATTTGATACATAATAAATTTCTCATCCCAATTTATAGATATCCGATTTGGTTCAACAAGCAATGTTCCGTTTTTTAGTAATTTTGCAACAGTTAAAGTTTTCGCATTTGGCACTACATCCATACTAAGTTCGCCTCTTCTAATAGAGGCTATGGCAATTTTCTTTGGGTTTTCCAATCTAAGCAGTAGACAAAATACTCTGATATTATTGATCATTTTTTCAGTCACAAGATCATCCCATTTTAATTGAAAACCATAAAACCTTTTCAGGAAAAAATCTAATTCCACTATTACAGCGAGCATAGATGGCTTTTTCTTTTTGGTTTTGGGTTTTTGACTGTCTGATCCTCCCGCATTATCTTTTTTCTTTTCTTCTTTATCTTTTTTTTCTTGGTTTGATGAATCCGATCCCTGATTCCCCTTTTTTTGTGTCTCTGATTGAATATTTCCTTGTACTGGCTTCTTTTTTTTAGTTTCTAATTTGTTTTGATTAGAGAATATCTGCTGAAAGTCATTTTTTTGTTCTTCTTCGAGATTGTTTTGTGAACCAAGGTTATCATTTCCATTTAAATTTAAAGTAAGGGAATTTATTGGGATGATCCAAGGTTGCATCCTATATGCATCATAAAGTGACACTAATTCTGGGAAAAACCAATCGTCCATATCAGATATAGGCTTATATTGTATTTCTTCATTCATTTTCATCCAGTTAAAGGAAGTTATTGTTGGATTGGCTAGGTTGATTTTTTTACGAATCAAGCTAGAAAAAGAATCCTTCTTATCACTTTGCTCAATTATTTGATAATAATTAGCCAGAGTTTTTTTATTTTTTTTATAAACAGTGACCTCACTTTCCATATTTGTCCAGCGCTTAATATTGATTTTTGTTTTAAAAGAAAAATCCAAAAATTTCCAATCAAAATATTTTCTATCCAAATTTCGATTCGTATCAGAATTTTCTATTAGATAATTATTAAGAGATATATCTACCGGCATATAAACATTTTTAGGATTAGACGTGTTGTAATTATCGAGAAACTCTTCGTCTTCATTTCTTGATCTGAAAAAATATGAGTCCTTCTTATCTTTATAATGAAGCCAGTTATGGGCTAAACGATCATATTTGTAGTTTTTCAATTTCTTTTTTTGATTCAGTATTGAATCCACTGCAAAATTTTTGTGTTTCTCGTAATGAATTAATTGGTCTTTTTCATCTAAATCAAAATTTGGTGATTTTTTAGTTTGACCTATACAACTTTGATGAATTTTTTTTTGCCATTTTTTCGCTAATAATCGAGACCAGCTAGTCTGAGATATAATGTATTGATAGGGATAATGTTTTAACGCGTTTTTCCATTGTCTTTTAAAGGAATTCTTTATTCTATCCTTAAGAAAAAGAAGTTTTCCCTGATATTGAAGTACAGATCTCAAGTGATTTGTGTTAAAACCTGAGGTTTGGGATAATTTGTAAAAAACATATGCCTGTGACAAGGAAGCTGGTTCAGAAAAAATAGGTGAATTTTTTTTACTAATATTAGTATTAGAAAATAATTTTTTTATAGTCGAAATAAAACGAATTGTATTTTGATTTGTTTCATCAATTCTTTCTTGATTTATTTTTTCGGTGAAATTATTTTTATCAAAAATTTTGTTTTTTAATTCAAGTAATTTAAGAAAGAGTTTTACAACGATTTTTATAATTTTTATTTTTTCTTTAATTTTTTTTTGAATAGATAAAAGAATCTCTATGTAAAGCCTTTCAATAAAAATTTGTAAAAAATAATAACATTTACGTTTTAATCGGGTACTTCTTCTTTTTAATATTTTTAATATATGCCAAATATCTTTCGGTGATTCTAATCTCTTATCATCACAACTCATTTCATTAGGACTAATGTTTATATCAGGAATTTGTAATATTTTGTTCTTGTCTTTTTTGATTTTTTCGATTTGATTTCTAATTATATTTGTCCTATCGGACACATCCTTTATTTTTTTTACAGTCGGTGAATAATTTATCCAATCCACGGATTTAATAGACGATTCATTAAAAATCTGATTACTTATTATATCATTTTCTTGATTTGTATTTATACTCGCTTCTTTTATTTCCAATAAAGGAATTGGACTTAGTTTTGGAGATTCTTTATTTAAAAATAGAAATATTTTTAAATAAAGAATCCTTTGTGTTTTTTCTTTTACAACTAAGAGTTTTTTTTTTATTTCTTTCAAAACAGGTTTAAAAAAGGAAGGTCGTTTTCGGGGAGAACCAAAAGGACGTTCAGCTTCCAGTCCCCAAATTGTTAAAAAACAAAAATCATCTCTTTTTCTCTTCTTTTTCATTGGATCTCTATGATCCAACTCTACTTTAGCTCCATGCCAAGGTTCCAGGCAGAAAGGAAATAAAATCTTTATCTGAATACCATCTGTTAACCAATCTTTCGGAAATTCATTTTCTGACAATTGAACACCATTATAAGTGCATTTAACATGCATTTCGTTATGCCACGCTTTCCAATCCTTGCGCCATTCGGGAATTTGAAATAATAACATACGGCCAACATTTTTAATTATTATTAATGAGGGTAATACGATATATTTTCTAAGAATTGATTGGGTTAGTAACAAACAACCTCGCAGTGGTTGAGCATAATCAGTATTATCCCACATTTCCGATATTCTTACTCGCTCATCCTCCGCTCTTTTTTCAGCTTGTTTTCTTTTTTCTTTTGTTTCTTGCGTTTTAGAATTTTCAATTTTTGATTCCCTGACTTTTTTTATTCTTATCCAATTTCTGAAAAAAAAATTAAGTAGTTTTGAAATACCAAAATAAGAAAAAAAAGTTATGTCTCCTCTGTCCAAAAAAAGTGGGGAACGCACTCTTGGTTGAAACAAACCCAAAATAGCGGTTTTACTTCGTTGAGCGCGCGTGGATCCCATGATTAGATCTCGGTTATAATCCGATTGTAGTGCATAACGTGTCAAATATAGTTCCTCTGGCTCATCCTTCTTTTCTTTATCGTTATCCTGATTACTAGTATTCTCTGTAGTATTACTTGTATTCCCAATAGTAGTATTGGTAGTTGTCTCGGTAGTAGTACCGGTGGAAGGAGTCGTCTTATCCTTCTCGTCCTCGTCCTCGTCCTCGGTCTCAGTATAAACTAATACGTATTTTGATTTGCGGGAACGAATACTGGCCTCCGGTTTTGCTTTTTCTTCTCCTTCTTTTTCTTCTCCTTCTTTTTCTTCTCCTTCTTTTTCTTTTTCTTTTTTTTCTTCTCCTTCTTTTTCTTTTTTTTCTTCTCCTTCTTTTTCTTTTTTTTCTTTTTCTTCTTTTTCTTTTTCTTCTTTTTCTATCTTCAGTCGTTCTTCCACTTCGAACTCGTCAAGCAATTTGTATGACCATCGAGGAACCTTTTTTTCAATTTCTTTTGTTTGATCATTAGGAATTTCATTATCAACTTTTGCTTCTTCTTCTTCTTCAACTTTTGCTTCTTCTTCTTCTTCAACTTTTGCTTCTTCTTCTTCTTCAAGGAATTCCTCTCCTAGTTCCCCTTCATCTTCATATAGCTGCTCTGCAAATTCGTCAAAATCTTGAGTAAGGAAAACAAAAAGTTTATTTTCACAAATGTTTTTTTTAGAATCTTCCATTGAGGTGATTAAAAGACTGTCCGTGCCTGAGTGTGAATCCACATTTTTTATTGTCCCGCGATGGGGTCCGTTCAAAAAAGGATCATACAATTTAGGTAAGCATTTTTGTTCAGTTTCATCATTGTATAAGTATAATCTAGTCCTTTTTTCGAGTATATCTGGATCAAAAGACTCTTTATCTAGTGCTTTATCTAGTGCTTCGATTCGATTGGCAAATTCGTTGCTTAGATTGTTTCGTTTTTGCTCATTGGTATGGACCCAATGATTATATAGCTCTTCTTCGGATACTTTTCCTGTCGTGCACAAAAACAGCTTTTTGCGTATCATTTCAAAAAAGGTTAATAAACTCGGTGGATATGTAAAAGATATTCTTAGTTTTCCATCACTTACACACGTAGAAAAAAAATATTGTGACATTTCATCTCTTACAGCTGTTTCAAATTGATCATTTTTGATATATCGCAATGGACGATTCCATCGTTTATAGTCAAAAAGAAGAGTCACAAGAGGTTTTTCAAACCAGAAGGGGTCTTTCTTTTTATTTTTAAGTTTTTCTTTGAATTCCTCTTCTTCCTGTTTAGTCCCGAAAGTTGTTTCTTCTTCTATATCAGCTTCTTCTATATCAGCTTCTTCTATATCAGCTTCTTCCCCCCCCTTTTTTTTTTGGGGGATATCTTTCAGTTTCTTAGTTAAAATAGGCGACGGTACTCTGCCTAAATAGTAGACACTGGTGATAAAAAAGATCATACTAAAAATTCGACTTCGAGACATAGAACTTTTCAATTCCGACACAAGGTACTTATACTTATTCGCTAAAAAAGCACGATTTTTACTTTGCCGTATCCAGAAAAATACAAATCCAACCCCTTTCAGGAATAATTTCATTAATAAAATGTGACCAATTAACCAACCAACAAAACTACTTGTTAGAAATAATATCTTGTTGTTGTATCGAAACATATAAATGTTGACTAATCTGGCTAACGTTGGGCTTGGTAAAACAAAATGGTTCAATAATTGAAAAATAAAATTTTCGAAGAATACACATTGAATGCTGAGATTTCGTATTGAATTTCTGGTAGTAGATCCATCATCAAAAAAGTCTTTGTGATTGGTCCAGAAGAACTGAAACAAAGAATACGGTAGAACTAGGACCGTTATTGTATGAGGTCTACCCAATGCTAGATGGAGAGGCGTATAATAAATAGATACGAACATAGTGAGCTGTCCCAAAATAAAACCAGTTATTGCTGCTGCCTCCTTCTCGTTTCCCTCTTTCATAACCCGAGCTCGGATAAGGAGGAGATAAGACGGCCCTATGGAGAATGCGCTCAGAAATCCATAATAGAGTCCGACCACAACGACCGAATTGAGTATCTTCATGCAAAAAGATACTAAATTAGTAAGTCCAAAACCGTTCAAAATTGACATAATCATAATAAACACCTCTTTTATGTTTGTTTTATTTATTTTTTTTTTTCATTGATAAGGAAACGTAGTTATATTATAATAGGATATTTCATCCATGATCTTTTTTAAGACTAAT